ACCATTTTGGAGGAAATTAATTCCTGTAAAAAGATCAAAAATCTTTCACCTATTTGCTCTCGGTCACCAAAACGAACTTCCCTATCAAATTATTTCTAACTTGTGACGCTATTGTATATTAATAACAAAAATAATAAAAAAATTTTTTATACTTAACTATTACAGATAGAACCTTATCACGCTAAGTATTACGTAACATTCCATAGTATCTAAATAAATAGGAGGAAGGTTGTTCCAAACAAAACCAATGAAATTAGACTTCCAAACCTAAAGAGCTTTTTTCTTATCGTTCCTTTAGACAGATAATTTAAATAATATGAATAAAAAAATTTTAAATAAAAGAAGAGACTTAAAAAAGCCCCTAGAATAAGAAGAGACAAAAATAACCATCTAGAACTTCTATACAAAAATCTCTTCAGAATCCTTCACTTTGCGACAAATATAACAAATGGCGGAAGACCTCTAAGGCTCAAAATCCCTAAACTAATTATTAAATCTTCTTCTAGCATAAAAAATATTATCAGCATTCCGAAAGAAAAGCAATAAATAAAAAAGAACGTTCAGAGACTTCCTAAAGTAGCACCAGCTAAGGCCCACCCAGTATGAGCGACGGAAGATCTCCCTAACATTGCGCGAACCGAAGTTTGGTTTAAGCCAATGATAGCACCTACCAGTGCACTGACTCTTCCGAAGGTTAAAGTCGTTATTCTTATTCACCTATTATTCTCTAAAATATTAATTAAAAAAGCAAATGGGCCAACTTTTTGTCAGGTTAATAGAATAAATATAGGGAGCCAATTTAAGCCAACCACTACTCTGGGTACCCAAAAATGGACGGGGAATACTCCTAATTTTACAAACAATCTACCAATAAATAGTGCCCTCCAAAGTCAGAAAGAGAAGTAGCTTATATAATATATTATCCCACCAATTATTAATAGCCCCCTTCCTATTGCTTGGATACAAAAATATTTGATCACGGATTCTTTTCTTAAAGAAAGATATGTTCTATCTCTTAACAGTATTGGGATTGCCCCAAAAAATCTTAGTTCCAAACCAACCCAACAAATTACTCAATTGGAGGAGGATAAACTTACCAAAGGTCCCATAATTAAAACCAACAAAAATAACAAATTTCCAGAAGCCATAAGGTAGAAGAATACAAATTCCATATTTATCAACATCAATGATATCCGCTCATCCGGCGTCTACCCATTTAATTTTTTAAGAAACTATATAAAAAAAAAATACAAATTTGTCCCTATTTATGAAACAACCTTTTCATTTAGTAGAATACAGACCTTGACCTATTTTAAGATCATTTGCTATTTTGTGTATACCAACTGGTCTTATTATATATATTCGATTAGACAACTATGTTTTATTACTTTTGGGTGCTATTACTACTACATTCATTTGTTATCTTTGGTGACGAGACGTAGTGCGAGAATCAACCTTTCAAGGACATCACACTTCTTATGTAATTTCAGGGCTTAAAGCAGGTTTTATTTTGTTTATTGTCTCAGAAGTATGTTTCTTCTTCTCATTTTTTTGAGCCTATTTTCATAGAAGATTAGCTCCTACTTTAGAATTAGGATCTGTCTGACCTCCGGTAGGAATTTCTACGTTATCTCCTTTTCAAGTCCCGCTATTAAATACATCAGTATTATTGTTATCGGGTGTTAGAGTTACTTGAACTCATCATAGCTTAGAAAAAGGAGATAAGGATAGGGCACTTCAAGGCCTATTTTTAACACTAGCTTTAGGGTTCTATTTCTTATGATTACAATATGGGGAATATAACGAAACAGCTTTTACTATTGCAGACAGAGTATATGGTTCAACCTTCTTTATTGCAACTGGATTCCACGGTATACATGTTATAGTAGGTGCAACATTTCTTACCGTTTGTTTTTTACGGTTATTAAGTCTTCATTTTGATAAAAGTCATCATTTAGGATTTATTGCTGCAGCCTGATACTGACATTTTGTAGATGTAGTATGGCTATTTTTATATGTAAGAATTTACTGATGAGGATCATTCTAGAATAGCTTAATACTTAAAGCACTGACATTGTAACTCAGAGATAAATAATTTTTTTTCTAGAAAATAATAATACTAGCTTTACTAAATCTAAGTTAATTATATAATTATTATCATAATTTTGTTACATAGAGGTTTTGAAAACCTTTTTAGAGAAATATTATATTCTCAACAATTTACGTAGATTAATTAAAAATCGTAGCCATGTTTGTTTTAATAACCAGTTTTACAATTATTTTATGCTTAGTCTTAATCATAGTTTACTTAATGACAAATTATATCTCTTATTCTGATTTTAGGGAAAAATTGACTGCTTTCGAATGTGGATTCGACCCTTTGAGTAAAATACGGTCTCCTTTTTCAGTTCGATTCTTTTTGCTAGTAGTCCTATTTTTAATTTTTGATGTGGAGATTGCTTTGCTATTTCCAGTATTATCAATCTTTCAAACCAATTTATCTCTAGCCACAAGTAGCGCGTTTATGTTGTTTATCCTAATTCTTCTATTTGGTATATTTCATGAGTGAAACGAAGGTGCTCTTGACTGAATTAATTCTTAAATAGGTAAGCTAAATAAAGCTATTGGGCTCATAACCCAACAATGGACTAATTTCCTCTATTTAAACTTTGTGATGATTTAAAGTTAATTAAGACTAAACTTTTAGCATGGTAATTTTAGTAAACAAAAGAAATAATATCCAAGATTTTTTCTAACCCAGCAAGAAGCATTAAACCATAATAGAAATAATAATTTAATTTAGTTTTATAAATCTAGACTAATTAGGTGCCAGCAGTCGCGGTCACACCTAATAGATAAATTAACTTTTTCAGACTAGCCAAAAAGATAAAAATTTTATATATAAGTGAAATTTTTATAATAATGAATTCTACTATCTTAAAATATTTTGCTTAATCTCTAACTATAAACTAGGATTAGATACCCTATTATATAGAGTATAAATTTCAGGTCTAAGCACTACGACTACAAAGTTAAAACTTAAATCACATGGCGGCTGTTAGAAACTTCAGGGGAACTTGCCGAATTAATGATAATCCTCAAAATAACACTACTTCCATTATAATAATAGTTTGTATATCGCCGTCTTCAGTCTTCATTTTAGATGAATTCAAAATGTTAAATTACAAAAAGACAGGTTCTGATGCAGCCAATATGGAAGCCTTGGGTGAGTTACAGTAAAAATTATAAATATAGGATTTCTTTGAAACCGAAGAAACAAAAATGGACTTGAAAGTAATTTATATAATAAATATTGATTGAATATATAAAGCTAATTGTGCACAAATCGCCCGTCACTTTCGTTGAAAAATGAAATAAGTCGTAACATAGTAGGTGTACTGGAAAGTGCACCTGTCTTTGTAGTGAAAATATTATCACCTTACCTTTTCAAGGTAAAATTGAACGTGTGTTCTAAAGATACAAGTATTGTACTTAAAAGCGAAAACTCGCACTAAGTTTCGGCCTTAGTTTTGAGAAGCTCTATCTCTTAAGTAGATGATAACAGATTTATTTTCGTCTTTGGATTGTATACAAGCCGGAAGATTTTCAATTTTTATATGAATCACTCCAATCTCGTTGGCGGCTGTGTTTGTATTATCAAATACTTGAGGACAAAATTATACTAAGACAATCTTAGCTTTAATTTCAATCAATAGAGAAACACGACAAAAAATACTTCCAGGCTTCACTTTGATACTATTCACGTTAATACTTTACTTACTATTAATAAACTTTTTAGGCTTAGTTCCTTTTGTTTATGGTCCTACAAGAAATATTTGAGTATCAATATCCTTAGCTTTAGTTTTTTGAAGTTTACTAATTTTTTCAGGTTGAATAAAATTCCCAATAGAATCTGCTGCTCATTTTGCTCCGGCTGGAGCACCAAGAAGCTTTGTGCCTTTTTTAGTAATTATTGAAACAGCAAGAATTTTGATTCGACCATTAACTTTAACAATTCGAATTATTGCTAATATTAGAGCAGGACATATTATTATGGGTTTGATTGCTACTTCATTAGCATCAAGAACTGGCTTTACTATTGGGCTTGTTTTTTTGGCTCACATTGGATACAACATGTTTGAAGTATTTGTGTGTAGAATTCAAGCTTATGTCTTTTCTTTATTGGTAAAACTATATGGAGAAGAACATCCAGTATTCCGTACTAATTAACTATAGGACAGAAAAGAAGCTAATGAAGCATTTGATTGTTACTCAAATATAGCACAATATAATGAATTTGTGCCTTTTCTATATGCCTCAATTAAGCCCAATACTTAGGTTCCTAATTTTTATTACGATTTTGTTTTTTTATATTGTTCTTTTGTCTGGTTTAAGAAAAAAATTTCCTTTTATTCACCAAACAAAAATGAGGAAGAGATTCAAGAAATCTTTTAAAGTATTTAAATAATTTATTCGAAATGGCAGAATTAATGCATAAGCCTTAAGAGCTTAGCATGACCTTTAGGTCTTTCGTAAACCGTTTATTTTTAATTCCATCTATTTGGTGTCAAGCACAGAAGATTTTGATTCTTCAGGAGAACTAATGTTCACTAGATTGATCTATTAATTATTTTTACCACTTAAGTTTGCAAAACTTAACATGTAGTTAATCCAGATCTGTTTTTACTATTATAATTTAGTTAATCCTTTCCTTTCAACAGAGCAAGAATAATATATAATAAAGAGGGAAGAATTTGTTGCATTTATCTGTTAAGACAAGCCTTTTTATAAAATTAAACCATATGGTTTAGTATATTCTGTTGAACAGTCTAAATTTCAAAATTAACAAAAGAGGAAATATATGTCCAAACAGAGTTAGATAGCAGTATTCTTTTATAGGGAACCCCCCTAAAAAGTAAGTAGACAACGACCCATGATTTAATAAAGAGTAAAGATATATATTATAACTAGCCCTAAAGAAAATTATAAACCCCATAATTAACACTAAAAGAAAATTAATAGCTCATAAACTTGGGACGATAGCCATTTCTCCTATTAAATTTAATGTAGGAGGGCAGGCTATATTAATACAACAAAAAATGAATCATAATATTCTTAAAATAGGGTATACTGTGAGTATACCTTTTATATACGGAATATTTCGTGTATGACTTTTCTTGTAAGAGAAGTAAGCTAAACAAAATATTGCAGAAGAAGAGAATCCATGTGCCATTATTGTAATAATAGCCCTCATTATTCCCCAAGAGTTATCTAAAAGAATACCAGCCGAAACAATTCTTATATGACCAACTGAAGAATAAGCAACTAAAGATTTTACGTCAACCTGACGTAAACATATTATTGTTGCTGTTAACCCTCCTCACATTCTTAACCTAATAATAAAATAAGAAAATTTGTCTAATATTATATTAAAACAAAAATTTATTTGGACTAGACCATAACCCCCTAATTTTAAAAGAATACCAGCCAGGATTATAGAACCAGCTAGGGGAGCTTCCACATGGGCTTTAGGAAGCCACAAATGAACTCTGTATATAGGCAATTTAACTAAAAAGGCTCCATAAACTACTAAAGAACTAACTCCTCATATTATTGGCCTTGAAAGTTGCAACAAATACATATTTATTCTTGATATTGAGATACAATGTTTTAAAATTATTAAAAGCAATGGAAGAGATGCTCCAACTGTATACAACATTATATATGTACCTGCTTGTAGTCGTTCGGGCTGGTACCCCCAACCAATAATAAGCAGTAAAGTAGGGATTAATGAAATCTCAAAAAAAACATAAAATATTATTAAGTTACAAGAAGAAAAAGCTATAACTAAAGACAGACATAAAACTAGCAAAGCAAGACCGTAAGTTTGAGATGATTTCTCTTCAGGTGTGGCAGATAGAGAAAAAAAACATAGCAAACAACTGAGAAACATAAGCAAGCCTGATAATATGGAGACACTGAATAAGGTATCAAAATATACCCTAAAATTTTGGTTTAAAATGAAAAAAGAAACAATCGTTGACAAACTTAGAACAAAAATAATTATTCTTCATTCAATAAATAAAAATCCAGAGCAAAGTACCAAGATAAGTTCAATCATATGAAGATGGAAAATACAATTTCCCGAATTCAAGTTAGCAGCCTAAATTTCAAATCTTCATTACTAAAAAAGCATATTATTATATAACATAAATCTCAAGCTTAAATAATATTGCCATCTGTTAAAACTTGGATTATGCTCAGGAATTTAGTAAATAACAGGGTAAGTAATGACAGAAATATTCATCACATTTATTTTCCCCCCTCTTAAAAAACATTATTCTTGACGCGGAGCTGAGGAGGCTCTCCTGTCGTCAAACTTGCAATTTGTTATTTTTCTTAAACTACAGCCCTTCAAACATAATAAAGGTAATCTGAGATTATTTTTGGGTCCACAAACCAAAGTTTTTAAAAATTTTTAAACTAACCTTTATCTCTAAACTAAATTATTAGTCTTTTTACTTGGAAGGCAAACGTACATTGAAATACTATTTAGAGACATATTCTAAAATTCTAATTTACAAAAATCTTCTAAGTCTACAGTTTCCACTACAATTGGCATAAAAGAATGATTAGCTCCACAAATTTCTGAACACTGACCATAAAATACCCCTGGTTTTTCAACAAATATTCTCATTCTATTTAATCGTCCTGGGACAGCATCTATTTTTACACCTATTGCTGGAAGAGTTCAAGCGTGTAAAACGTCAGCTGATGTTGTAATTACAGTAGTCTCTATACCAAAAGGTACAACAGCCCGGTTGTCTACCTCTAGAAGTCGGTAGTCCCCTTGATTTAGGTCAGATTCTGGGATTATATATGAGTCAAATCTTCCCCTATTTGTAAAAGGAATTTCGTAACTTCAGTACCACTGATGACCAGTAGCTTTTAAAATAATACCCCTATTCCTTTGTTCATCTAGAAGATAAAGTAACCGAAGAGAGGGAAGAGCCAGCCAAATTAGAAGTAAAGCAGGCACAATCGTTCACACTGTTTCTAACCGTTGAGCTTCAAACATCACTCGAGAAGTAAAAGTGTTTATAACTAGTTTCAACCCTAGTGTTGCTACAAATACAAAAATTCCTAAAAGCAGAACTATTGCGTGATCATGAAATAAAAATATTTCACTTTGTAAAGGAGAAGCAGCATCAATTAATATTATCTGACCTCAAAATCTCATACAAACAAAAGAAATAATCTATATTTACAGCTTCAATGTAATGCTTTATGATTTAAGCTATTTGTTTACTATTTAGTTACAAATTATTATATTTTGTATTTAACGCTCGACAAGCTATTGTTTTATTTTAAACTAAACTAAAAATTTAAAATTTTTTTCCATAAGGCTGGCATTCTAATTAGTAGAACAAAAGATAGGAAATATAAAATTCTCACCGGAACTGCCAAAGTGGCATATGGCTCTTCAATTGGGCAGGCTCCTAATCAGGTAAGTAAAACAAAAAATACAATTAAATTTCAGTAAACAAACTGGTAAGGAGGGGCAAAAGATGCAGGAATAATTTTTCCGTATAATGCTCCTAGAGGTAGAATATATAAAATCATTACTGAAGCTGCTAAAGCTACAACACCTCCTAATTTACTAGGAATTGAACGTAAAATTGCATAGGCAAACAGAAAATATCATTCAGGTTGAATGTGGACAGGAGTAACCATAGGGCTAGCATGATTAAAATTTTCTGGATCTCCCATAATACTAGGAAAGAAAAATCCAAAACTTACCAATATTCCAAATAAAATTAAAAATCCAACAACATCTTTTCAAGAATAATATGGATGAAATGGAATTTTTCTTATATGGTTAAGTTCACCTAGCGGGTTAGTTGATCCTTTCTCGTGTAAAAACAAAAGATGTAGTCCTCTTAAAGCACTAATCAAGAATGGTAAAATAAAATGTAGAGAGAAAAACCGATTTAAAGTTGACTGACCAACTGAAAAGCCTCCTCAGATTCACTCAACAATTGACCTTCCTAAATAAGGAATGGCTGAAACTAAATTAGTAATTACAGTAGCACCTCAAAAGGATATTTGTCCTCAAGGTAATACATAACCTAAGAATGCTGTTCCCATTCTTACAAGAAAAATAGTTACACCAACCATTCATGTTCGTGGTTGAGAAATATAACTCTGGTAGTATAAACCACGACCAATATGAAGATATAAAAACACAAAAAATAATGAGGCACCATTAGCATGAAGATTTCGGAAAAGTCATCCAGCTGGAACATCTCGTATAATGTGAATAACTGAGGCAAAAGTATTTGTTATATCAGCTGTATAATGTATTGAAAGAAATAATCCTGTTACAATCTGCAAAGCTAGAAGCAATCCTAGAATAGAACCTCCATTTCATCAAATCGAAAAGCTCATAGGGCTTGGTAGATTTAATAGCTGTTCTGCGGGGTTAATAGAACGTAATTTATGCATTAAAAATTCAATGTTCTCAGAGATATAACATAATCATTCCCTCGAACACGTAAAAGTCTTACTAATAAACCTAAGCCTAGGGCAGCTTCACAAGCTGCAAAAGTTAAGAGAATTAGAAAAATATGAAACCTAGATCCAAATAACATAGAAAATGAAAAAAGAAAAACTAATAAACTCAATATTAAGGCTTCAAGACTAATTAGCAAAGCAAGAATATGTCTATTTAACCTTGAAAACGAAAAAAAAGAAACAGTAACTCCAATTCATGAAGCCTTTATTAAAAACACCGAAACTAGAACGATTCATTTTTGGCTTTGAAGGCCAAAGGTTTTTTCTGCTTAACCTATAGTTTCACGCATGAGACAAAAAGTCATAAATAAATTTACAATTTATCGCCTAGTTATTCAGCCATCAAAAACTCTATATGTTAATTGCCAATAAAATTATACATAGTGCACACAACGAAAATGGAAGAAAAGATTTTCAACACAATATTATTAATAAGTCATAACGAAATCGAGGATAGGCTCCGCGTACTAGTAAAAATAGAATCGCGATAAATAGAATCTGAGTAGAAAAGACTACAAACCTCAAAAAAGTTTGTGAAAAAAATCAGACACAAGTTGTTATAGATATAAATAAGATTCTAGCATACTCAGCTAGAAAAAGTATAGCAAAAAGTCCTCCCCCAAATTCAATATTAAAACCAGAAACTAGCTCAGATTCTCCCTCTGCAAAATCAAAAGGAGCCCGATTAGTTTCTGCAACGGTCCTAGTAAATCAAACTATAAGTATAGGAATTAATAACAAAGAAATAGGAAATCTTAATTTTCTTGCTTCTTCTCAAGAATAAGAAGATAACAAAAATGCACTAAATAATAGTAGTAACAAGAGTCTAACCTCATATGAAATGGTTTGAGCAGAAGCACGCAAAGCTCCTAAGAAAGCATATTTTGAGTTAGAAGCTCATCCTGCTAATATTGTCCCATATACGTTTAGCGAAGTAATGCAAAAAAATAAAAGTAGACCTCAGGCTACAAATTTCCTTGAGAAAACTCTAGGGTACAAATGTCACACTCTTAACCCTAAAACCAGGCTTAGGAGTGGTGCAAATAAGAATATATAATGGTTTCTCCCATAAGGTAAAATTTTTTCTTTTAAAAAAAGTTTTACTGCATCAGCTAAAGGCTGGATGATACCTCAAATTCTTACCTTATTAGGACCTTTTCGTAGTTGTACATAACCTAGAACTTTTCGTTCCAGTAAAGTAAAAAAAGCAACAGCAAGAAGCACACATAAACAAGTCAAAATTCTAGATACTAAGTATACCACCTCATATTAAAAGAAGAATAAAAAAGAACCTCAAAATAAGTAAACGGGAACTAGGTCAAACACCTTCTTGAGTTACTAAAGATCCTCATCAGTAAGGTTTCTTTTTTAAAATATAAAAAGGTTCTACCCACCCATTATCTAATATCTTTATGTTTTCTATATAGAAACCCAAAGGCTTAACTCTTCCATAGACTAAAGGAGTCAAAAAAAATAAAGTGGATATAAGAAACCTTTCCTTTTTAATTTCGTTTTCAACCAAACCGTAAACAACCCCCAAAATAGTAATTATATTAATTACTAGGGCTTCGAATCTTGGAAGAAAAGCAAATTCTAAATTATAAATTTCTATACTCATAATTAATTTCCCACCTATAATAGCCCCTAGAGAAAGAATTAAGACAGGCATTGTGGTATAAATTCTAGAACACCTAGATATTAATCTAATACCCGTTTTCCCTCAAGAGATGGCTTTTAAAGTTCGGAAAACATACTTAGCTGTAAATATTGTTGCTAAGATTATAATAAGTATTCTAAAGAAATTGATAGGACTTATAAACATTATTTCTAAAATTAAATGTTTTGAATAAAAAGCTCTCATAAAAGGAGCACCAATTAAACAAAAACTCCTAATATTAAACATAACGCAAGTGGCTGGTATTATTACTCCAACACCTCCTATTACACGAATATCTTGAGCCCCAAAAGTTACTATTAAAATATGACCAGCAGCCAGAAATAACAAAGCTTTAAATAGAGCATGAGTATAGAGATGAAATAGGCTTAAACAAGGCAAATTTATACCTAGGCTAAACACCATTACTCCTAATTGTCTTAAAGTTGATAGAGCAATAATCTTTTTAATATCATTTTCATATGTAGCTCCTCAACTTCCTAAAAGACAAGTTGTCGACCCTAATAACAACAATATTGTAGAGATATTCTGTCTAAGATTCAAATTATATCTTAACCGAATAACTAAAAAAATTCCTGCAGTAACCAATGTAGAAGAATGTACTAATGCACTAACAGGAGTTGGAGCAGCTATTGCTGCTGGCAGTCAGGAGCTAAAAGGGAACTGGGCCCTTTTGGTTAAAGCAGCCACGCAAAATATTAATACTAGCCTTGAGCTATAAAATATTTTGTCACTTATAGAAAAGAAAATGAATTGACCTTCAACTAAAAATAAAAATATTCTTAAGACAATAATTACATCTCCAATTCGATTAATTATTAAAGTTTGAAAACCAGCTAGTTGTGACTCTTTTCTTTCATAATAAATAATTAGAGCAAATGAAGTAATTCCTAGTCCGTCTCAACCAATTAATAGAAAAAAGATAGAACCCGAGAAAATAAGAAAATTTATTGAAACTACAAAGGACAATAAAATCCAGATAAAACGTTCTGAAAAAGGATCTTCTTCTATATATTTCTGGGAGAAAATAAATACTCTACCAGAAATTATAGTTACAACTATTCTAAACCTAATTCTAACTTTATCAAAAATTAGTGCTAAAGAAAAATTGGAACTATTAAGGCTGTATAATTTTAATTCCAGAATAACAGTTTCATTTAACTTTATTAGCCAATATGTTCTTACCAGTATAACTAAGGAATAACAAAATAATAAAAGAGAAAATTTTAAACTTTTAATTCTTTTCATTTTCTACGGTGAAACATCCAGGTCCTGAGACTCGTACAACTACCAGGAGTATTATTAGTAAGAGAACAGCTATAAACAAAAAAATAGAGAGATTTCTTCTTTCTAAAAGCCTGTTCCCATTGACTCAAGTTCTGTATCCTAAAAATTTTGAACCTATAGAGCTTTTATTATTTATTGATAATAAAAAAGAAATAAACAAAGCTAATGTTAATCCACTTATTCTAAATTTAAAGGGGAAATTACTACTAACTAGACAAATATAAATAAAAAGAACAAGAAGACCTCCAACATAAACTAAAAAAAGTACATAAGAGAACCAAAATCTAGAAAATAAAGAAATTACACCAACAAAAAGGATACTAATTCTGACTACTATAGCAACTATACCAACTGGGTTTTTAAATAACGGAAAGCAAGAAATTAAAGAGACACAAAATCAACTAAATAAAAACAATTCAAAAATAGTTAAATTAACTACCCTCTAACTCCCAAAGTTAGTATTCTGAAAAACTCTTTTTGATACATTGTGGTTTAGAGACATATAACAAATCTTCTTTTTAGTTGCAAACCAAATCTTCTAACTATAAAGTACAAAACCGACTAATATACTAGATATTATCTATTGATCCTAAATCAATTGCATTATTTTCTGCCAAGCCAATTGTATACAAATACTAAAAATTGGTCCTTTCGTACTAAATTTTTAAAATAAAAAGATAGAATCTGACCTGGCTTACACCGGTCTGAACTCAGATCATGTGGGAATTTTAGTTCGAACAGAACTTTCCTAAAAAACGGCTAGCCTTTTAGTTTCCCAGTCCAACATCGAGGTCACAAACTTATTTTTTACATAATGCTGTTATCCCTAAGGTAGTTTATACAAACTTAAAATAATCGGCTAGTATATATTTGAGAAGTTACTGATATTTTCTCTAGTTGCCCCAACTAAACTTTCGTAAATATATTAAAAATTTATTTTAAGAAAAACTCTAAGGGTCTTCTCGTCTTTTTTCTTGTTATAGACTTTTTCATCTATATAGTAATTTCAAATAATTATTAAGGAGACAGTTGAACCACGTAATTCCATTCATACCTGACTCCAATTAAAAGCCAATTGATTTCGCTACCTTAGCACGGTCAAGGTACCGCGGCCATTAATATTATTTTACATTGGGCAGGTTTGACCTAAGATGTATTCCTTAGGCTATGTTTTTGGTAAACAGTCGAAGTTCCTATTTGCCGAGTTCCTTCTCTATAATTCTAAAAAATATCTTACAATATGATATTTACAAGTATTAGACAAATTTGTGTCAATTTATTACTTATTTATACATTATGAATTCTAGCAGTAAACTATCTAGAAAGGTCTAATATAATATAAATCCATTAAAATATCGATATTTTCAAACAATAAACCTTTCTGAGATTAATCTTTAAAGTTAAACATTATTTTTAAAATTTTATTAACAAAAAATCTCATCACTTTTTGTATAAATTAACCAGCACTCAATGCTTTTATTAAACTTCTAGATATCTTAAGAATTGAAAGTTTTTCGCTCCTACATATTAATCTATCACCATCATATTTCCACATAATCTTTGTATTTCTAATTTCAAAAAGTTAATAAGTAGCTCTTCTTAGTTCGAGAATTATAATTTTATATTATTTTAGTATAACCATTATTCAAAAGGTAAAAATAATTAACTGTTCATTTTTATTAGCTTCCAACTAAGTAATTCCCAACAAAAATTTCAAATTAACGAATTAAAATATAAAGATCTTTTGCTAAAGAATTTTTTCAATGTAACTGAAATGTAAAATTTTATACTTTCTTTATAACTAACAGTTCCTAAACTGCAAAAGTTGCAGAACATTCTGTATTTCTATGAAAATCTAATGGGAGAGTTTCTTCCCACTCACGAGAAATTGAAGGAGCTTTGCTAAAAAGGACTCCTCGTTGGCTTGTTAAAGCTTCTCACAGAATAAAAATGAATATAATAACAGCGAAAATAGAAAACAAAGATCCGAAAGATGATACTTGGTTTCACTTAAAGTAAGCATCTGGGTAATCTGAGTAACGTCGCGGTATTCCAGCAAGTCCTAAGAAATGTTGAGGAAAGAAAGTTAGGTTTACGGCAAAGAATATAACTAAGAAATGAGACTTAGCTCAACGCTCATGTAAAGTCAACCCTGTTATTAATGGAAATCAGTAAACAAATCCACCAAAAATCGCAAAAACAGCTCCTATTGATAATACGTAATGAAAATGAGCAACTACATAGTAAGTATCATGGAGAACAATATCTAATGAAGAATTAGATAATACAATTCCCGTTAACCCTCCTAGGGTAAAGAGAAAAATGAAACCCAGCACTCAATATATAGATGCATCAAAAGGACCACGGCTCCCATATAAGGTCATTAACCAACTAAATACTTTAATACCAGTAGGTACAGCAATTACTATAGTAGCAGCAGTAAAATATGCTCGAGTGTCAACATCCATACCAACTGTAAACATGTGATGAGCTCAAACAATAAAACCGAGGATACCAATGGAAATCATTGCGTAAATTATTCCTAGAGTTCCGAAAGCTGGTTTTAATGTAAAATTTCTTAGAATGTGAGAAATTATTCCAAAACCAGGAAGAATTAAAATATATACCTCGGGATGTCCAAAAAATCAAAATAAATGTTGATAGAGAATGGGATCCCCTCCACCAGCCGGATCAAAAAAGCTCGTATTAAAATTTCGGTCAGTTAAAAGCATAGTAATAGCTCCAGCTAGTACTGGAAGTGATAAAAGCAAAAGAAAAGCAGTTACTAAAACTGATCACACAAATAATCTAACTCGTTCTATAGTTATTGAAGTAGACCGTATATTAAAAATAGTAGTAATGAAATTTATTGCTCCTATTAAAGAAGAAGCTCCAGCCAAATGAAGAGAAAAAATAGCTAAATCTACTGAACTTCCACCATGAGCAACAGGTCCAGAAAGAGGAGGGTAAACAGTTCAACCGGTTCCAGCTCCCCCCTCTATTAAGGTAGAACATAATAATAAAATAAATGATGGGGGTAAGAGCCAGAATCTTATATTATTTATTCGCGGAAAACTTATATCAGGCGCACCAATTAATAGTGGAACTATTCAATTTCCGAATCCTCCAATTATCAAAGGCATAACTATAAAAAAAATTATTACAAATGCATGAGCTGTAACAATAACATTGTAAAAATGGTCGTCACCAAGAAAAGCTCCAGCAGTCCCTAATTCAAAACGAATTAATAGACTTAGACCAGTCCCTACTAGTCCACATCATATACCTAAAAGTATATATAATGTTCCAATATCTTTATGATTTGTCGAAAAGAGTCAACGCAT